GGAAAGGTGATTTCACTATATTTTTGACCAGGAACGGGACCTATCACAAGAATATTTTTTTTAGCGGGGCGATAACTCTGAAAAGACAGATTACCTATCTTTTCTTTCATCTCTGGCGAAATACGATCAGGAGGGGCTAATTCAAACCCCTCGGGTAAAATAAGAACAGCCCCCACATTCAAAGCTCCCTTTTTACCATTAGCAAGAACTTGTTTCAGTTGCATATTATAAGGAATTCGAACAACTGCTTCAAATACAGTATCAGGAAGTACCGCTTGTGGAACCTCAATACCCACGGGCTTATTAGCTAAATGACAATTGGCGCATACAATACGACCAGTTGCTTCGCGCGGATTTTCATAACCCTGCTGTGCAAAAATGGGATATGCATTTGAAATATATGCCCCAGTTATTATATATATCATGAGCGATACGGAAATGGAGCGAGTAATCTCTTCCTTTATCCAAGAAAAGGTCTTTCTAGTTTGCATAGTTCAGTCGTTGATCCCGAAAATTTCTACAATAAAATTAGGTAGGTCGCTAGGATAGTTCCCTATCCACGATGCTGCTAGTTACTGAAAAATTTTTACTAAAATATAGGAGGAATCCGAATCTCTTGAATGTATTTGGATGTATAGAAAAAATAAGTGTATAAAAAAAAAAAAAAAAGTAAGATTTTGAATGTTTTATTTTACTTATGGACAAAATAACAAAATTCTAATTGGATCGGTGGATCATTTTTCAGTCATTCATTGAATGATAAATCACTACAAGTGACGGAGATACACGATTTAAATAACGGAAGATCCAATATTTTAAAATTGTATCGAAAATGACTGGAAAGGTGGAAACAAGTCCAGATATAATTTGATCATTATGAGCAAATCCAAAATCTTTATAGAAAGAGCTAATCATTAGTTCCCAACCGTGGGGTGAATGGAATCCTATGCATAAGTCGGTTAATAAAAGAATAGAAAGGGCTTTTATTGTGTCGCTTAAATTATATATGAATTCTTGAACCCAAGAATTAAGAATAATAAGTTCTTCATTAACTAAAAGAGAATAACCACTTAGAATAACGAAATAGATTATATTTGTCGAGAAGTGCAAAATCGTATAGATACGATCCTCGTTGTGCATCTTGATCAATTGGATCGTTTCTTTGTGGATTCCGATACGAAACTTTTGTAGATGTGTTTCGGGGTATTCCTTTATCATTTCGTCCAACAGGAAGAGTTCCTCTAATTCTATTAATTTTTCTAGAATACTCTTTTCTTGAATATCATTTAAAAAAGTTTCGGATTTACTAGTATTCCACCAATTAATAATCCAAGATCCCAGACTTTTATTAAATGAAAAAGAGACCCACCAGGGCAAAAATACTATAGACGTAAGATATAGAAGGGAAATGAATGCTTTTTTTTCCATTTTTTCGTCTGTGAATTTTTAATGAATCCGTTTCATTCGTCAACTCTATACGATCTAATATTTCTATCAAGCATAAGTTCTATTCTAATTCTAATATTAGAATTAGAATAGAAAGCTTCGAACCCACGAATCTATTCCCTCTTTTTTATTTGTGAGTCAGTGGTTAGTCCTTGAATTTAGTGAATTTACATACGCATAAAAAAAAATTGCGGACAAAAAAAGTTAAGAAAAGTGCTTCAGTTCATTTCAAAATACTTCAATTGGTACACGCAAGAAATAGGCCAATTCCGCTGCTTTTTGCTCAATTTCTCGTGGAGTCAAATTCTCATCAGTACGAGTCAAAGGAATGGCCCCCTGGCCTCTGATTTCCATATAAAGGACACGCCTAGCATAAATACCCTCTTTAACTTCTATTCTGATAGACTGAATATCTTTCATAAAGAGTCGGAGTAAGATGCGGCGATTTTTTCCTGGAAATCCCCAACGAAAAATACACACTATTCCTTCTTTTCTATCGAATCGATCATAACCACTACCTACATTCCACGAAATTGTGCACCACAAATAAGAGCTAATAAATAGACCGGCGAGCCCATAGAAAGACATCACGATCCCTTGTGGAAAAAAAATTATTTGCTGAGACGGGAATAAAGATATCAAATTTCTGTCAAGATAACTGGAAATTCCAATCAATAAAAACCCCAATGAACCTAAAAAAAGTATAATGGCCCAGCAGAAATTACTTATTTTTCGAGACCCCGCTATAAGTTCTATCCATATATGTTCTGATCGCCAACTCATACTAGATCTAGTTGCATTTTATTGGAAGTGGGAGACCGGCCAAAATGAATTTTACTTTACGTTTTTTTGTTTCCGAAGGAACTTTCATCAACTTGCACTATTCTGATGTGAATCTTTCGAAGCAATTCGTTAGATCTATTAGATCTAAAAGTAAAATAGAAAAGTAAAATAGAATAGGGGCCCCTCAGATGATCCCCTATCTACACATATATAACTACATGGGCTTTGCATTTATTTCTATTTCAGGCATCCGCCCCAATCTCGACTTATTTTCAAATAGTTTGTTTACTCATATATCATATTTACGTTTATGCCTACATAAGAACCCTTTCTTTTATGATTGAAAGAAGCCACAAGTTATACCATATTATACTGAATAGATATCTGTGTTATGATCCAAGTCTAAGTCTTGAAAAAAAAAAAATAGATGAAATTTGCCCCATCAGATCTAAAAAATCTTGTTTTTTTGAACATGAAGAGATAAAGAAGCCATTGCAATTGCCGGAAATACTAAGCCCACTAAAGGCACAAAAATAGAGGGTAAGTTGTTGAGAATTGTCATAGAATGGGCACCTCGATTTAATATTTGTACCTGTTATTTATTTATTGTTATATTAATCTTTTTACCTATTATCGCTATATTATATTGTTAGAAAGAGATCTTAAATAGAAAGATCTCTTAAAATTATTATAATTCCTATATAATTATACTAAGTATATCTAAGTGAGTATATATAATAAAGTGCAAGGAATATAGAACTAACTAAATGGACCTATTCATTTTTCTACATTAAATACATGTATGATAATCCACTTGTTTGTTATTCTTCTTTATATTATCTTTTTCTTGTCTTATAACTTGAATTTCATAATTTGAATTTAATAAAGAGTTTCTTCCGCTTATAAATTCTTCCAAAATTCGTTATAATACGAAAGGAAGAAAAGAACATGAAATTCGTTTTCTTTATTATTTACCCTGCCCAATTGAATTTCGCGGAAAAAGAATTCGCTCTTTTATCTTGTTCATAGAGGTTTCCTAATTAGGAATCAGGAATATCGGTAAAAAAAAATTATCTGTATGATTCTTTGCAAAATTTCCTCTTATGTCACCAAAAAAAATCCATTCTTCGGGTCTTTCCGATTTTTCCTTTGATCCCGATAAATACTTAATAAATACTTATTCCAAATAGTTATTCGCTATAAATAATTTAACGAATTTAATTTAATTAACTATTAACTTAACTATTAAGTTAAGGTTCTACTTAATTTATGATTCAAAGGAAAGAAAGCGTGGAGCTGAAATAACTCACTCAGAACACCCTTTAACAGATTACGTGGTACGATTGGATCGAATAAGCCCTTATGGAATAAAAATTCAGCCGCTTGTGAACCTTCAGGTACTGTCTTATTCAATGTTTGTTCAATTACTCTTTTACCTGCAAATGCAATGTAGGCGTTGGGTTCAGCAATAATGATATCCCCCAACATACCAAAACTAGCTGTCACCCCACCAGTCGTAGGAGATGTAAGGATTGATACATAAACTAACTTTTTATTCGATTGATAATCATATAAAGCGGAAGAAATTTTAGCCATTTGCATCAAGCTCAAACTTCCTTCTTGCATGCGTGCTCCTCCGGAAGCACACACTAGAATAAGAGGTAAAAATTTATTGGTAGCATACTCGATTAAACGAGTAATTTTCTCGCCTACTACCGATCCCATACTACCCCCCATAAACTGAAAATCCATAACCCCAATTGCTACGGGAATGCCGTTTAGTTGACCTATGCCGGTTTGAATGGCCTCGGTTAATCCTGTCTTTTTTTGATAAGAATCAATACGATCTTTATAAGGTTCCTCCTCCGAATGAAAGTCAATGGGATCCAGAGAGAACATGTCCTCATCCATAGGATCCCAAGTGCCTGGATCAATCGAAAGTTCAATTCTATCTGAACTACTCATTTTCAAATGATACCCACATTGTTCACAAATATTCATTTTTGATTTAAAAAATTTCTTATAATTTAATCCATAACAAATTTCACATTGAACCCACAAATGCTTGTATTTTTGAGTTACGCCAAGATCATTAGAATTTTCTCTTAGAGCGAAATCGCTGCCGTTCGTGCTAGTTCTTAGCCTGGAATTCCCGGTTTTACTACTATTTCTACTTTCACCCCAAATGGAAGTAGAAATGTAACTTTCGCTGTAATTTTCACTACCACTTAAAATATAACTATCAATCCCGATTTGAGAACGAAGATAACTGTCAATGCAACTATTGATGTAATTATTCCAACTATATTTAGTATCATACATATAATAATCATAGTGGGAATCGTCACTCCTAGACCCCTTATTTAAATAACTAGAATTCCAATAACTAGAAAATTCTTTTTCTAGTTCACTCAAAAAAGAATGATTATTGTCAATCGCAAAAACTTGATTTTCAATATCAAAATATATGGAATAACCGTCTTTTTTATTATCCCTACCTAAAATTAAAAAAGTGTCATCCACGTTTAAATTCCGAATGTCCCTAACGCCGACTAAATGATCAACATTACTACTGTCACTATGACTCCAATTATAGGTGTTTTTTTCTGTATCATTTGGAATCGGGTCTTCACTTACACTGGTATTTTCAAGAGGACCAAGATTATCCATTGATTTACTTAGCCTACACCTGTATTCTAACTCCACATTGGATAACATCGAATTGAACCAACATTTTTTCATAGAGCTTTCTTGCCGCTATTTACATCAAA